TTGTCTATTCAATTCAATGATGCATTAATTAATTCTGCATTCTATTTCATTCAATTCTATTTCTATATTTATTTACGTTTTATATTAAATAGTAAATAAATATAGAAAAAAAAAATGAAAAAGCGGGTAGCGGGAATCGAACCCGCATCGGTAGCTTGGAAGGCTAGGGGTTATAGTCGACGTCAACTCAGGATTTTTAACGTCTCTAATTCAAAACCGAACATGAAACTTTGGGTTCATTCGGCTCCTTTATGGAAGATGGAGAAATTACATGATCTAAGCTGTGAACGAAAAAAAAAGCCAAAAAATTGACCCATAACATCTATGTCAGCTTTTCTCTCTTGAATACATTCAAGACGTCTCGCTTTATAGATGATCCCTCTAGAAGGGGAAGATTAGAAAAATCTTTCTAGTTAGTTCGTTCTCTATTTCTAGTGGAGAGAATCCTAAGGAAAAGTTCTTTTTTTTTTCTACCGAGCTAAACGAATATGTTGATGTCTATAGTAAACCAAAGTCATCATTTTAAAGCTATTTTGCTTCCATTTTCCCTCGACAAATCAAAAATAGAAGATTTAGTTACGATTAGAAAATTGGTTTTACTTTCCTTATCCATGGATCCTTTACTCATACTCATTCAATTGGAAGTATTGATCCAATTCAATAAAAATTCTGTTTCGTAATTTCAGAATCCAATTTTCGAATTTATCATTTAAATTTGGATAAAAATCACGAGAATGGGGATTTGTCCTCTGTTATTGCGAGGTAAAGGGTTAAATCCTTTTTAAGAAATGAAGTTTTTGATCGGAATACAAAGAAAACCGAAGGACCCCTTAACTATTAGGGGATTAATATAACGAATCTCACTTTTACCACTAAACTATACCCGCTACAATTTTATTATTGTCTAGAAATGGGTTTTTGTCGAACAAAAGAGAATTGCGGCGGTATCAGCAAAAATCATGAAACTTAGATTGTTGATGCCTTTTGTCAGGGGACTCAATTTTTAATAAAAGGGCTTATTTAAATAACCTGTTCTATCTTTTTTTGCTGGAGGGTTTTGGACTGATTAGGGTTCGATAAAATAACTGCAGTGATAACATAAAAATACCTGATGGAAGAATCCACGGTTAAAAAATTTAACCCTTTTTTCAAGTAAAGAATTTATCAAACAAAAAGGAGGGGTTAAATTATTCTTTTTTTTTTTTTACTAGATATAGTTGGAACTAATTCCTAAAACTAGACGTAAAAAAAAAAAAAGAATAGTCCCTTTTAGACTCAAGTATTTTGAAAAGGCCCGGCTAGGTACTAACCCGGCCAGGCCGTGGGAATGAAAAAGTCCTTACTCTTATTTTAATAAAACTAAAATAAAGGGATTGCTGCTAAACGTTCTTTAGATTTATATAATAAAGGAAAAAGAAAGAAAAAATACTCTTTTCAATCCTTACCTTATACATGTTAAGTAATGTAACATAGTACTTAATTCTTTTTCAATTGGAGAGATGGCTGAGTGGACTAAAGCGTCGGATTGCTAATCCGTTGTACGAGCGATTCGTACCGAGGGTTCGAATCCCTCTCTTTCCGTTTCCGTTGAATTTATCTTTTCGTTTTCTTTCATATTTATCGGAAAGTAAACCCTTTCTATTTTGTTTTTTTATAGTCAAATTCCTAGTTAAAGGAGTCAATCGAAAAAATTCTAAGAAAATCTTAAAATAAAGCAAAAGAAAGAAAAGAGTCTTATCCTTTTTTTTTATTCTTCTCGTCCAGGATTACGTCCTGGATCATTAGATAGGAATCCAAAGATGAAGAGAGAAACAAAGAATATAACTACTGTGTAAACGAAGAGTTTGAGAGTAAGCATTACACAATCTCCAATATCATTTTTTTTGTAAAAAAGAGAATAGATTCGCCATTTTTATAACACATATCCTAACTAAGAAATGAAGCAGTTTCAAAAAAAAAAAAAAAAAGAATTGTCATAAATTCATTTGTAATATTTGGAAGAAGAGTCTTTCATTACCAAAAGTCTCCTTACTATCCAAAACCAAAATAGTTAATTGTTGGGTAACCCACTAGAGTTTTTAACCATAAAAGTAAAAAGGTCAGAATGAGGAAATGAGATGATCCAGATTTAGCACACCTATTTCAATTTGCACCAAGAGTTCAGCTTTTAAGAACTATCTGATCTTAGCAATTGTTGGCATTTTTGATCGAATAAGCATGCATTTTTCTAGGATAGTTTTTTTCTAGAACTGATAGTTTTTTTCTAGAACTGTATTAAATATCTCATCGAAAACTTACAGCAGCTTGCCAAACAAAGGCTAAGAGAAAAAATAGCAGAGGTATAACTGGCATAAGATCTACAATTGGATTTAAAAAGGCATAGGCCTCAGGTAATTTGGCAAATAAAAAATGAATCGTATAAAGGTCAGAATTAAGACAGCTACCGCTCAAACTGAAGATATTAAGCATAACAAAAGTTTTTTATTCTTGGAGATAATTGCTTTTTGATTGAGTTATTGATATAAGAGAAAATGAAGAAAGTAAAATAGACTCAAAAACCCTTCTTTTTCTTTGAACTTACCCAATCAAAAATTCTTCTATTTTCCATTCAAAATAGAAGAAATTCTACTTTCATACAATATCTTATATCTTAATTAAATTATATGTAATGATCAATCCATTTTTATATAATTCTATATCGACACGTGTTAAAAAGTATCCATTCCATAGATATTTTGGCGGGAATTGACGAACAACCACTACTAATAGTACTGTTTATTAGTGAAGAATATAGAAGTGGGGCGTGGCCAAGTGGTAAGGCAACGGGTTTTGGTCCCGCTATGCGGAGGTTCGAATCCTTCCGTCCCAGAGAATATGGGTTATACGCGAATAAAAAAAGTTTTTTTTTTATTGAAAATCCCTTTTATTGTAAATAAAAGAGTAATAGCCTATTGGATAGAATTGGATTTTTCTTTCGACTTTTTACTAAAATATGAATTCTTTTATGAACCCTCTTTTTTTTTACAACATCAATCAGGTATAAGTACCATAGATCGCACTAGTTTGAATAAAAAAAAATGAGTCCTACAGTCATCGTGGATCCATGCTCTTTCATATTCATACTGAAGGTAAGTACTTAGAAAAGAAAAACTTTACCTGCCAGATCCTTTAATTGAAAGGGATATGGATATATTGAATAATTATTTTAATTCTACTAAAAATTTCTTGGTAGTAATTGAATTCAATCAAGGGTATTAACTCTCTTTAGACAAGACTGTAGTGGGGTAAAATAAAAACTAGGAACAAGAACTTAATCCGAATCGTTTTTTTATACCTAGACTAGCTCACCTAGTGCATCTCGGAAAAGGAAATGCTTTTTTTTTTTATTTTATGCTTCATCATCTCCATAACGAAAAGTATCAATTTTAATACCTTTATCTATTCTACCAATCTCATTAATAAGTAAATTACATACGTAACAGATGCTTTTTTCTTTGAACCCCCTTTTTAGTTAATTTGTGTTTTTTTTTTTTACTTAGCTATTTTCCTTAACCTATCGATGGTTGAATTAGAAAAGAAAGATGGATTTTTCTATCTTAGGATAGGATGATTGAATGTACTCAAATAATGATGGCGAATTAGGAAATGTGTTTTCTTTACATATTTTCCATGATTTCCTGTGAGTTTTCGGTACTAGAAGATGTGCATTCAGTCAAAAAAAAGAACTTATTTATTCATGTTATTTCTATTCTATTATTATTATAGAACTTATTTATTCATGTTATTTCTATTCTATTATTATTATAGAATTCTATTCTTCTATAATTATTCTAATTATATAAAAATTAAGAAAAATAATACAAATTGGATTCTATCAAATTTGAGATTCAAATAGGGGATTTAATTTTTAGTGTTAGTGAGGACTTATTTCGAAAAAAAAATGGAGCCCCCCATATACACGGAAAATAGATTACTATATACGGAGTACTGGCCAAACTAATGACTACTCATGATTCCATTTCTAAACTATAGGATGTTATGGTAAAACTTCGTTTGAAACGATGTGGTAGAAAGCAACGTGCGACTTGAAGGACATGATCACCCGTGGAATTCTTACATCCGTCATTTTAGATAGCAATGAAGGTGCCCTTGGCTCGACATCTTTTGTTCTATTCTATTACTCTCGATTGTAATTCAAATAGTACAGAATATGATGGAGCTCGAGTATAAAGTATTGATTAATTTATCAGGGGGCAAGGATCTAGGGCGAGTGCCAATGAATAAGTTGGAACAACTTCGTAAGTATATCTTCAAGAGAGAAATCGAAAGGATCGAATTTGAACACGTTTCAAACCGAATTGGTAAAACTCTTTTGATCCAAAGTGTATAAAGCGGGAATCAAGCATTCGACTGATTCTTTGATATAAGAAAAATCATAAAAAAGGGTATGTTGCTGCCATTTTGAAATGATTAAGGATCACCGAAGTAATGTCTAAACCCAAGGATTCAAAGCAAAGAGAAAAGATCTTGGAACAAGTAAAGACTTTTTTCAATTGTCTTAATAACTAGAGAAGAATAAAAAACTTCTAAATGAGACAGAAAGGGGTTAGAGACCGCTCAATAACTTAAATGCCTAAGGCCAGTCTTTGAACTATTTAAGAGTTATCTAACTTGAGTTATGAGTACGAATGCCTTTTTTGCTTTTTGAAACAAACAAGAAAGGGCTTTATTTTGATTCTATTTTTTTAATGATTTTAGGGATCTACTTGGCATTCAAATTATAGAATTTCGAATCATTTTTTCTCGAGCCGTACGAGGGGAAAACTTCTTATACGGTTCTAAGGGGGGTATTAGATCTATCCCAATGAGCCGTCTATCGAATTGTTGCAATTGATGTTCGAGCCCGAAGAGAAGGAAGAGATCTTCGTAAAGTGGGTTTTTATGATCCGATAAGGAATCAAACCTATTTAAATGTTCCTGCTATTCTCTATTTCCTTAAAAAAGGTGCTAAACCGACAGGAACTGTTCATGATATTTCAAAGAAGGCGGATGTTTTTAGGGAACTTCTCCTTAATCAATCAAAATGAAAAAAAAAAAAAAAAGAGTTTGGGTATGACTCGAATCTAATCTCATTTTTTAGAACTTTTCTGGACTATTCTCGTTTTTACTCTAGTCAGAACCCAGTTTTTATTCTTTCTATAAAATCACATGATAAGGACAAAATACTTTGGATTGGTATTGATATAAAAATCTTAAAATGAATAGACTAGTTCAAGAAATTGGATCTAGAAATAGAAAATTATGATATTCCCTTTAATTGGGTGATTTTTGTTGGAGTTCTTAAAGTACGAGATTCAACTTGCTTTTTCAACTTATATTGATTAATTAATTCCAATCTTTTTTATTTCTTTTTTAACTTCATCTTTTTTATTTCTTTTTTACCTATCTAGTATCTATGTAGATAATCCATGTAGTGCCAATCCAACACAAGTCCTTCTTTTTTTTTCTTAATAATTTAGAATGGAATTTCTTGTCGTTTTTGTATTGTATTTTTTCTCAACATTTATCTTGACAACAGTCTATCTAACAAATATAATTAGATCGTGGATAAAAAGAAAAAGATCTGGGTAGCTTCGTTCCATAGATTTTGGTTTTTCTTTCTTTCATTTTTGAATAAAAAAAGTGAAATCCAAAATGGATAACCCGCTTATGTTATCATTTTGGATTAGTTCTTAGTTCAATGTTTTGATTGTGTCATGCAATCTTTAGTTTGGTTTTGACTGGATTTATAGACTTTCATTTTTGGCTTAGGGTTGCTAACTCAACGGTAGAGTACTCGGCTTTTAAGTGCGACTAGGATCTTTTACATATTTGGATGAAGCAAGGGATTCGTCTATACCATCGGTAGAGTTTGTACGACCACGACTGATCCTAAATGGGAATGACTGGAAAAAATAGCATGTCGTATCAATAGAGAATTCTTCGAATATTTCATTCTTAAAAGCTTGGTCCTGATTCGAATTCTTGGAACAAAACAAAATGAATTAAAAGAAAAGTTGGTTCAGGTGAATAAATGGATAGAGCCCTTTAGCTCCAATTCGAGGGAAACAAAAAGCCACGTGCTTATGTTCGTAATTTGAATGACTACCCGATCTAATTATACGTTAAAAATGTATTAGTGCCTGCTACGGGAAAGGCTTCGCCCATGAATGGATTATCCATTAAAAAAATCCTAAATATTCTCCCTTTTAGAGCGGAGATGACTGTGTAGAAGAAGCCGTATATTGATAAAAATAGATTTTCTAAAATCAAAAGAGCGATTAAGTTGAAAAAATAAAGGATTTCTAAGCACCTTCTTATCCTATAATGAATCCTTCTTATCCTATAATGAATCCACATTTTTTATATGGAAAAGAGAGGATAGAGAGTCCGTTGATGAGTTTACCTATCTCCAAGGTGTTTATTCTTTCTATTCCTATAATACCTTGTTTTGACTGTATCGCACTATGTATCATTTGATAATTCACGAAATCCATTATCTTTTATTCAAATCGCATTTCCATTTTAAATGGAGGAAGTTAAAGGATATTTAGAACTCGATAAGTCTCGTCAACATGACTTCATATATCCACTTATCTTTCAAGAGTCTATTTCTGCATTTGCTCATGATCATAGGCCTGTTTTGTTGGAAAATGTAGATTCTGAAAAAAAATGGAGTTTCCTACTTCTTAAACGTTTAATTAATCGAATGTATCAACAGAATCTTTTTGCTCTTTTTACTAATGGTTCTAAGCAAAAGAAATTTTTTGGGCACAACAAGAATTTGTATTCTCAAATGCTATCAGAGGGTTTTTCAGTAATTATAGAAATTTTCTTTTTCCTACGACTAGAATCTTCCTTCGAAAGGAAAGAAATAGTAAAATTTCAGAATTTACGCTCAATTCATTCCCTATTTCCTTTTTTAGAAGATCAATTTTTACATTTAACTTATGTGTCAGATATAAAAATACCCCCTCGCATCCATCTAGAAATATGGGTTCAAACCCTCCGCTACTGGGTGAAAGATGCTTCTTCTTTACATTTAGTACGATTCTTTCTTTACAAGTATGATAATTGTAATAGCCTTATTACACTAAATAAATCCATTTCTTTTTTTTTAAAAAGGAATCCAAAAAGTTTCTTGTTCCTCTATAATTATCATGTATGTGAATCCGAATCCATCCTCGGTTTTATTCGTAACCAATCCTTTCATTTACGATCAACATCTTTTGGAGTTTTTTTTGAGCGAATCCATTTCTATGGAAAAATCAAAAAACTTCTTGTAGAAGTCTTTTCTATTCAAACCAAGCTAGGGTTGTTCAAGGATCCTTTCATCCATTATGTTAGGTATCAAGGAAAAGCCTTTTTGGGTTCAAAAGGAACACCTTTGCTGATGAGTAAATGGAAATATTACCTTATCAATTTATGGCAATGTCATTTTTACGTGTGGGTTCAATCGGG